TAAGATAACCAATTAGATATCTGTGTAACAATTTATGTTCTGGGGTTTACATCTACCCATATATATTGTTATAATAATATTGTTATAATTGAAATGGAGAAATTGAAAATAAAAAATACTGAATAAACACTGATTAGTTATGTATCATTTTTTATTTTCTTGTGTAATTAGGAAAACAAAATTTGATATTCAAATCCAAGACTCATTCATGAATTTGCAGCCAGGAGTCAACAGTTCATGGTTCAAATTTGCCATCAACTTGTTTTTTTTAAATACACATTTTACTTTTCAATAGAAAAATGAGGGGAAGTTTTTAGGCACTGTGTTTGTGTGTTTTGAGATACTATAGAATCAATCGAAGAAGTGGATCAAATTAAATCAAAAAAAGGCCCTTATTTTCGGAAAAGAATTAATAAAAAAAGGCTTCAATATACAAGTACAAAAAAGTGGTTCAGTAATCCAACCTTAAGCAGAAAAATTTCCATCTATTTTTTTTGTATTATTTTGGCGACATGGCCGAGTGGTAAGGCGGGGGACTGCAAATCCTTTTTCCCCAGTTCAAATCCGGGTGTCGCCTGATCAATAAAAGACTCGAAATCTCTTATTATGTTCTGTTGATATATAACTCACCCCTTATTTCCCCGGCAGCAGAAACGGATTGTTCATTCGGCCTGGGTGTTTTCTAAAAGATTATAATTATAGTAAATCTTTGCATCTAGGATTAAAAAGATTCTAATGGTGGAAGGGCTATCACGACTTCCAGATCCCCTCTCCTCTATTCTACTACTAATGTAGTGTATACTGGCTAAGTCTTGAATTCCGTTGGATAGACCAGATACGAAATCTAATTAAATTAGCAGTTTAGTTGTGTAAAGACCGGAAGAGCCTTTATATACAATACATATACTTAAAATATACAATACATATACTTAAATATACTTAATAAATAATAATAATAAGAGTACTTACTATATATCTATACAGACTCACGAGAATTTATGAGCGTTCACATTCAATATTAGACTGAATGGAGAATATAATTAACTTATATAAAGATAAAAACGGGCAAAAAGAACAGGCCTTATTATTCCTATATGTTCCATTCGTAACATTCCATTAAGGTGTCATTGCCTATTTTACTTGTGTTTAGTCTTTCCCAATTAAAAGTCGTATAGGAATTTAGTAGAAGTTATTGGGATTAGTTCATCAACAGTGTTCGGTCAGAGTCCCTTTTTGACTCTGCGCCGTTGATTCGACTATTATTAATGAGCAATAATGGAATAATTCCTTCATAGAGATAGGGGACATAATTCACATGGATATAGTAAGTCTCGCTTGGGCTGCTTTAATGGTAGTCTTTACTTTTTCCCTTTCACTCGTAGTATGGGGAAGAAGTGGACTCTAGAGGTACTACGAATTGATTGAGGAATCAAACCATATCAATTGTTTTCTAGATCGTTCTGCAACATGTTTTGAATTATTTAAAAAATATCTTCATTTATTACCTTACATTGGATTCTAGTGGAGTAATGTATTTTATGAATAAAATTCTTTCAATCAAAGAGATATTTCCAGGATTCCCATATTTGTATCTCGAAAGCAAAGGGATACAGATTATTGGAATTTTATTCCAACCAAATTCGTCCTAAATTTTCTATTTCAATGAACGGGCTCTTCCCATAATTTTAGTTTTAGATGGATACTAGAGAAGGCCCGACCCCCCTTTTTTGTTTCCCTCTTTACTTTACTTTTTCCTGCTCAAAAAGAAAATTTTTAAGTGTATACACGATTTCTATGAGAAAAAATTAGGCATAGTAGTTGTATAACAAGAGAGTATGCATAATAAGATCTTGACTTGGGAGTCACATATTGCGCACTTACCGATTCTTTTATTATTTTTTTTTTTCGAAATTACATTTTGACTTTATCAGGGTTTCAAGCATTAAAAATTTGTGAGGTTTATTATTTTATTATTATTATACTTATTCCCTTTTAAAATACGAAGAAGTGACCATAGAACTCCTGTCAATGGATCAATCCAGTTTTTCTTAGGAATGCTAGAAAAAATATTACGATATTACGGCTCTTTAATAGATGCCGCTAATGCTTTTTCCTTCGTTGATTCTTTCGATAGATCACGAGACTCAGATTGCAAATAAAAAGAAATCGATAAATTATAACTAGAAAGTAAGACAAGACAGTTTTTTAATATTGATCAAAAAAAAATGTATAAAAAAAAAGAGAATTGGTTCTATGTAAATTCCATATATTATATTATCTTGATATTTACATTACATATATCAAGATAATATTGTAGATTGATCGACACGAAGTCCCTGTCTTTATTATAAAGTACAACTTTATACACTACACTAAAAATAATAGATATGGTAAGAAAGAAATATATATATTTCTTTCTTACTATACTATAGTATCGGATCTGATAGAATACTGTCGATTCTAGTCCGTTCATTTCATTTAAGACACCAAATTGGAATAA